ATAATATCCAACTTCTCTTTTATTGCCGATTATATTCGGGACAGCCCGAGTCGTGCTCTAGAATTTCGATTCAATGCAAAATTGAAGCGAAGTAGGATAATTTTATGATAATTCCCTATCAACAACATATCTAAAAACTAGATATCTGGGTAACAATTTATGTTCTGGGGTTTACATATACTCATACGTTTTGTTATAATTGAAATGGAGAAGGATTTTTTGATTGAAAAAATCAATACTGATTAGTTCTGTCTCAATTTGTATTTTCTTATGTCATTAGGAAAACACAATTTTAAGATTCAAATCCCAGAATCATTCATGAATTCGAAGTAAGCAGCCACTAGTTAATGGTTCAAATTTGTCGGCTAAAAATACACATTTGATTTCTCAATAGAAAAAAGCGAGAGAATGTTTTTAGCATTGTATATTTTCAGATACTATACAATCAACCGAAGGAATGGATCAAATCCAATCAAAAAATCAAAAAAGGGGCTTTCTTTTAGGAAAAGGATTAAGGAAAACAGGAGTCAAAATGCAAGTACAATAAAAATTTAGTAATCCAGGAAAATTTTCATCTATTTTGTATCATTTTGGCGGCATGGCCGAGTGGTAAGGCGGGGGACTGCAAATCCTTTTTCCCCAGTTCAAATCCGGGTGTCGCCTGATCAACATTAACAAAAAACCCGAAATCTCTTCTTTTTTTCTGTTCTGATGATATAACTCGCGGAATTTTTCCCCGGTAGAAGCAGAGTAAACAGACCATTGATGCTTTGTTTATGTAGTCTGAAGGTTTTCCTAAAAGAAAAGATTGTGAATCCTCGTTCGTATCTAGGATTTTTCTAATCTACTGGTAGAGGGACTATCAAAACTTTTCGATTCCCTTCTACTACCCTTATTATTAAGGGAGTGTCTAATGACTAGATTTTGAATCAGATTGTAGCCCCTGATAGGAAATTCAATTAATAAGTTTGGAAAGGGGCAGAAGTTGCTTTATATACCACAGGCTCGTGAGAATCCCGGGGTATTCGGGCAATATTCAATTGGATGAATAATTGACTTTTATAGATATAGAAAAGGGGGCAAAAAGAAATTTGTTCTTTTCTCCAACCTCCAGTCAAGCCCCCTCTTTCACAACGATAGTCGGGGGGGTACGGATTAGTAGATCAAATGAGGAAATAGGAGTCTGTAATAGATAGTGATTTCTCTTTTTTAGAGATTTCTCCCCTTCTGTTTTGACTTTGACTTAGAAGGTCAACAAAACAAAAAAAGAAAGATAGGCCGTAATTATTTTTATTTATTTTATTCTTACGTGTTTCCATTCCCTCGGGATGTTACTACATATTTTACTTGTGTTTAATCTTTCCCGATTCAAAATCATAATCGATTTATTGGATTGGTTTCTCAATAGTATTTGGTCAGAATCCCTTTTTGACTCTGCGCCATTGATTCCACTATTATTAGTGAGGAATAATTCTTTCGTATTTCGTATTTATAGAGATAGGGGACATAATTCACATGGATATAGTAAGTCTCGCTTGGGCTGCTTTAATGGTAGTCTTTACATTTTCCCTTTCACTAGTAGTGTGGGGAAGAAGTGGGCTCTAGAAGTACTACTACATGAATCAAGCCGTATCAATTGTTTTCTAGCTCGTTTTGCAACGTATTTAGAACTATTTCAAATAAAAATCTCGGAATTTCGAATCCCATTGGACTCCAATGGAGTAATCTATGATATGAATAATACTCTTTCAATCAAAGAGATATTTCAGCGATTCCCATATTTGTATTTCGAAAAGAACGGTATTCCGGTAATTGGAAATTGATTCCAACCTAAAATTCTTCCGAAATTTTCTATTTCAATCAATGGGAACGGACTCCTACTATCTTTATAGATGCATACTGAGGAAGACCGGACGGACCTTTTTTTTTATTTCTTTCCCTCTTTACTGTTCAAAGAGGAAGTCGTTTTGTTAAGTGTAAGTGTATACGCATTTTCTATGAGAAATGATATAGAAGATAGTGGTTGTCTAACGAAAGACTATGCAATAATAAGATCTTGCCTCGGGCGAATCGCATATTGGGTGGTTTAGGTTCTAATTTGAGAAAGGCGATTTGTGCTTTATCGACTTATTTCATATCATGGTTCGGGCGTTAAAAATAAGTTTAAGTAAGGTTTCCTCTTACTTATTAGTAAAAGGAAAGGAATTAGAATTCCTAAGATAAGAATTATTTCAGATTGATCAGAACAAATAGATGTAGCAAATTGGGTGTTATGTCAATTCCATACAATATATCCAAAATATGGAATATATATACACATATATGAAGAGAATGTTGTAGATTGATCTATAGAAACTTAAGCCTTTATCTTTATTTTAGATTACAACTGACTAAGAGATAGATAGTATGGTCGAAAGATTAATCTTTCGACCATACTATCTATCTCTTAGAATACTGCCAATTCTAATTATCGTCCGCTCAATTCATTTAAATGAAGACG